CGTACGAAACTTAATAGTATACCACTTCTGCGAATAGCCCGTAATGCTGCATCTCTTCCGAGACCAGGACCTTTTATCATTACTTCTGCTCGTTGCATACCTTGATCCACTACTGTACGAATAGCGTTTCCTGCTGCTGTTTGAGCAGCAAATGGTGTCCCTCTTCTTGTACCCTTGAATCCACAAGTACCGGCCGAGGACCAAGAAACAACCCGACCCCGTACATCTGTAACAGTCACAATGGTATTGTTGAAACTTGCTTGAACATGAATAACTCCCTTTGGTAGTCTACGTGTACTTTTACGTGAACCAATACGTCCATTCCTACGTGAACCAATTCTTGGTATAGGTTTTGCCATATTTTAGCATCTCATAAATATGAGTCAGAGATATATGGATATATCCATTTCATGTTAAAACAGATCTTTTATTTTTATTTGTACATTTGGGGTCCTTTAGAGAGTTCCTTTTAGAAAAATTATCCTTGTCTTTGTTTATGTCTTGGGTTGGAACAGATTACGATAATTCGTCCCCGCCTACGGATCAGTCGACATTTTTCACAAATTTTACGAACAGAGGCCCTGATTTTCATATTTTGCATTCCTTAACTTAAACTTAATTCCTAATCTACTTCGTGGAAGAAAATAAGTTTCTTGAAATTTCATTTAAAATCTCGACTTGTATCTCCCCAAAAGTAATCTTAAATCACCTAATCGTTCGAGTTCGAATCTTTGTTGCGGAGTCTAAAAATTATACGCCCTCGAGTTGAATCATAACGACTTACCTCAATTTTGACTCTATCTCCTGGTAGTATCCGTATAAAACTACGTCGGATCCTTCCTGAAACATAACCTAGAATCAGATCTTCATTATCTAAACGAACCCGGAACATACCGTTGGGAAGTGATTCAGTAATTAAACCTTCATGAACCCATTTTTGTTCCTTCATTCCAGGTAAAACCCCCTTGAAATATCAACTAATGGAGGAGGAGTGATATTAGATAACTCTTTATCTTTTTTTTTTTCACAAATAATCAATTTCATATCTAATTTTGATAGTCGAAGGATTACCATATATAACACAAGATTTCTCCCCCGATTCCTTCTAATCGAGCTTCTCGGTCTGTCATTATACCTCGAGAAGTAGAAATAATTACAATCCCTATACCACCTAAAATTCTAGGAATTCTTTGATAGTTAGAATAGATTCGTAGACCAGGTCGACTTATCCGTTTTAAATTTAAAATAGTTTGAGATGGCCCCTTCCTATTTCTTCTATGTTGTAGGGTTAAAACCAAAAAATCTTTGTTGTTTTCCCGATGTTTTCTCACGTTTTCTATAAAACCTTCTCTTAAAAGTATTTTTACAATGCTTTCAGTGATGCTAGTAGATGATATTCGAACCGTTACTTTTCTATGCATGTCAGCATTTCGTATAGAGGTTATTATGTCAGCAATAGTGTCCCTACCCATAATGAACTAAAATTTGTGGTTCCTCAAAATTTGGATATAATAAACATGATATTTTTTGTTATGAAGTAACATTATTAAAGGTATATACGTGAGACACAATCTATTAATCATTCAAAATACTCTACTATATAACTCTATATGATGATGATGTTCTTATCTTATAATACTTCAGGGGCTAATGACACTATTTTAGTAAAATTTAACTTTCTTAATTCTCGGGCGATCGCACCAAAAACTCGAGTTCCTTTTGGATTTCCTTCTTCATCAATGACAACTGCAGCATTGTCATCATATCGTATTATCATACCATTATCACGTTTGAGTTCTTTACAAGTACGTACAATTACAGCTCTGATCACTTCCGATCTTTTTAGGGGCATATTTGGTACTGCTTCTTTGATCACAGCAACAATAACATCACCAATATGAGCATATCGGCGATTACTAGCTCCTAGTATTCGAATACACATCAATTCTCGGGCCCCGCTGTTATCTGCTACATTCAAATAGGTCTGGGGTTGAATCATATCATTTTTTTTATCTGTTCTTTCAATGCAAAACAAAAGGGGCTAAAAAAAAAAAGAAACCTGCAATTGCTTTTTTATTCCAAGAACTCTTTCTTTTGGTTATACGTTTCTATCACGAAATAATGAATTGAGTTCGTATAGGCATTTTGGATGCCGCTATTGAAATAGCCTTTCGAGCTATATTTTCTGCTACTCCACCCATTTCATAAAGTATTCTACCTGGTTTAACAACAGCTACCCAATATTCGGGAGATCCTTTACCCGACCCCATACGTGTTTCCGCAGGTCTTACTGTAACGGGTTTGTCTGGAAATATACGTACCCATATTTTTCCACCACGGCGGGCATTTCGTGTCATTGCTCGTCGCCCTGCTTCTATTTGTCTAGATGTGATCCAAGCGGGTTCAAGTGCCTGAAGAGCATATCGACCGAAACAAATAGAATTACCTCGATACGATATTCCCTTCATTCTTCCTCTATGTTGTTTACGGAATCTGGTTC